GGTGGGGTCTAGATATAGGACAAGACTCTTATACAAGGTACTTAAATGTAAACTTAAATGTAAATGAAATACTGTGATTTGAAATAAAGTTTCTAAATCATTCTATTTTTTTTAGTATATTGGTTGCAGCGAAATTTTTCATAATTGGATTTCAAGTTAGTAACTTCTATTTTTTCCTTCCTTTCTTCTTCTTCGTTTTGGATCGAAAATAGAAGAGTCGCGTAAATCAAAAATCCAAAGGGGGTTCATGGCCAAGGGGAAAGATGTCCGAATAACGGTTATTTTGGAATGTACATGTTGTGTTCGAAACGGTGTTAATAAGGTATCAACGGGTATTTCCAGATATATTACTGAAAAGAATCGTCACAACACGCCTAATCGATTGGAATTGCGAAAATTCTGTCCATTTTGTTACAAACATACGATTCATGGGGAGATAAAGAAATAGATCGAATCGAGCACATGTATGTAACCCTTCGAAGGAAGGGGAAAAAATGACATTCTATATAAATAAAACATATTCTATATAAATAAAACATAGTTAATAGTTAAATATAATAGTTAATATTATATATATATTATTAACTATTAACATAATTAAATATAAACAAACCAAATCCTATTTATTCTAATTCATTTTAGATCCGATCGAAATAGGATTTTCGGGATAAGGAATAAACTAAACAAACCATGGATAAATCCAAGCGACCTTTTCTTAAATCCAAGCGATCTTTTCGTAGGCGTTTGCCCCCGATCCAATCGGGGGATCGAATTGATTATAGAAACATGAGTTTAATTAGTCGATTTATTAGCGAACAAGGAAAAATATTATCTAGACGGGTGAATAGATTGACCTTGAAACAACAACGATTAATTACTATTGCTATAAAACAAGCCCGTATTTTATCTTTGTTACCTTTTCTTAATAATGAGAAACAATTTGAAAGAACCGAGTCGACCGCCAGAACTGCGGGTCTTCGAGCCAGAAATAAATAGGCTTATTCTTTCTTCACTTGAATAAAAATTCAAATCCGAACTCAAACGCAGATTGATGTTTTGTTCAAAAAATATGAAAAATGCAGATTGAATTATCGTGTCGTAAGAAAAAAAAGGAATCGGGTAAGAATAAATCTTTTTTTTTTGAGTGTGTTCATTCATTTTTACTAATTTTTTAGCATATTCATTTTGACTCTACCCTCCCGGAGTTCATTCTCCGGGGAAAACTACGTTTAAATTATTCCGGTGGATTCTTTCCAATCTACTTCTTTTATGATCTCATTCGAAATCATATAAAGACATTTTTTATTTGATATAGCTATTTGTGCAAGTATTTTACGATTAAGAAGCACCTGTTTCTTATATAGGTCGTGTATTAATCTACTATAACTATAGGATACCCCTATTTCACGAATTACTGCGTTTATTCGAGTGATCCACAAACGGCGAAAATTTCTCTTTTGCTTATCCCTATCCCGATGAGACGAAACCAAAGCTCTTATTTTCTGTTGAGTAATTGTTCGAGTAAGTCTTGAATGAGCCCCTCGAAAGCTTGATGCAAATAAACGAATTTTTGTTCTACGTCTCCGAGCTATATTTCCCCGTCTAATTCTGGTCATTGAATAAATGAAACTTTGACGAATAACTAATAGATTTCCTTTCTTTTAGTTATTCTTTTTCCCTTTCCTAGTCTATTAATAACAAAGCTTTTTTCCAATGTATAAACTAAAAATTCAAATGGCTTTGGCTACTATAACCTTCCCGACCACTATTTTTCTTTTTTCTAGGCATTTCACTTCGAAATAATAAATTTTATTTTACTAGTTTTATTTTACTAGGTATCAAAATAGAATAAATAAAAAATAGAAATGGATAAAGAAATAGCGGCTTCCTTCGTTTCTATGATTACTTCTTAAACGGTGAGGTTTTCTCTATACACCGGAGCCTTTACTTCATTTAATCAATGTTATTGGTAACTTGTATAGTTCACATTCTTTGGCTCTACCCATGAATTATCCAGTAATAGGTCTTTCACGATTAGATCTACTTACACAGTAACGGTATTTAATTATGAAAGTTGGCTGGGTAGCTAACCCTTTTAGTCCGTTCTTGCAAGAGGGGGCCTAAGTTTTCTATTTTTAAGTAAGATTTCCTCCGCTTAATGGATAACCATTTGCTACCAATGGAGAATTGCTTCTCATCTTAAATTGAGATGATTGGATTTGCACCAATGGAAACCATAAATTTCATACACAATAGAATGGATGGATTCTCTTTTTTTTTAGATACTGAATTGAATGGACTTCTTTTTCTATTCTATCCTATTCGCCGGTACTGATCATTGATACTATAAAAAGTTTTTTTATCGCAGCTCATGATCTGAACGAGTCGCACATACACCCTAGTACATGTTCCTCGACGCTGAGGGCATCCCCGAAGCGCGGGAGATTTTGTGACATTTCTAATTGGCTGTCTTGTATTTCTAATAAGTTGTTTAATAGTT